AAAAAGATGGATCTCCTTGGGTAGGATTTGAACCTACGACCAATCGGTTAACAGCCGACCGCTCTACCGCTGAGCTACCCAGGAACAATGCGGAGAATTCAATCCTATGTACACTCGAAGACTCTTTTTCTTCGGACCGACCTATGACCAGTGCATGAACCGTTGGAAAACCCGGAGCTTTCTCCGGAACTTCGCGTACACCCTAACCTCTATTATACGGAGAAGGGGTAACGATAGCAATCCCTTTCGCCCCCCCGTCGTTTGCCTACCCTTTCTGACTGACTAAAAGGTATGTGAAAAAAAGATGATGGAGCGAATGATTCTGTTTCGAAATAAAAACTAATAAAGATTCTTTCTATTCCATTAATATTCTCACTCAATTGATGTAAATTTTTCTTTGTGTCATGTCATCATTATTATGTATTATATAAAGGATTACGCATCATAGGCATTTCATTTTTTGGAGGAAAATAGAGACCGAAGTATGAACAGAAAGAAACCTAAATATAAGCAAAAACAATTGATACCGAAAGGATTCTATTTCTTATCGGAGAGGATGTCTCAACAGAACCCTCATTGGGAGAAAGCTTGTTGGGATAAAGAAGAACATCAATATTTATTGAATAGATATTTATTGAATTTATGGACAAAATGGAATTTGGGATTGTTAACTGAAATCTTTTCCAATCGAGAACACAAGCTCTTCGACTTTCTATTTATCATTTGTTCCAATTCTTCACATCGAATCCATATATTCAATTTAGTTTTACTTTTCATATCACTAATCTTTCCATATCGTTCGAGTAAGAAAAGTGTGGTAGAAACAAACTATTTACATTTGTCAAAAAGAGTTTCTGTTACTCGTATGAACCACAGTAAATGTGAACGGGGAATGCAAGGCGAATCAAATACTTTAAAAAAAAAATATGCTTGTAAGAAAGATAATAAGAGAGATAATAGAATAATCCCGGAAGAGGATAAAGCAGCTATTAATAACCATTTTCTACTCCCGTTTCTGAGGAGGTGATCCTATTACGTCAAAAAAACCTTTTTCACTTTTTTTATTACGGATTGAAATATTGCCGTGGATAAATGTTTCAAGCCCATTGATCTTATTCGGACTATATTACGGATTTGTTGCAACATTACCTATCGGTCTTCCTCAGATCTTACTCGTAAGAACCCTTCTTTTAGGGAAAGATTCTAATGCTAAATTAGTTGTTGGAACTTCAATTGTAGGACAACTGGTAATCATTTTATCGGTATACTATTTGCATCTCTATGTCATGTTAGTGAAACCTCATGCAGTAATTTTGCTAGTTTTACCGTACATGCTATTTTATTGGTATCGTCTTTTATGTCGCCGATTGCAAAAAGAAAAAAGACCAATAATGCATTATCATTTTATGCGTGCAAAAATAGTCCGGAAAGATGATTTTCAATTTATCTATGAAGGAAGAACATTAACATTTTTGGATATTATTATCCTTTCATTATTCAATCCTGTTCTCTTACCAAGTCCTGTATTAACAAGATTAGCCAAACTCTTTACTTTCCGTTATAGCAATAAATTTTTATTTGTAATAAGTAGCCTTTATGGCTGGTGGTTGGGTGGTTCCATTTTTCCCGGAATTTTGGCCAAATTTATTTCCGTTCTAAAACCCGATTCAGATACAGACAATAGACTTTCTTATTTAGTAAAGATTCTCTTTGCTCGAACTTCCCGTATCATTTATATAGCTCTCTGTCTATTATATTTAGGTAGAGCTCCCGTACCTCTCTTCGATAACAGGATATATTCTAATTTTGAAAAAAAGGAAGTTAAAAAGTTATCGTGGTTAAAAAAGTTGCCTACTATCTTATTCGATTATCGAAAATGGGTCCGACCATTCCGATATGTCGAAGAGGATTTTTTCTATTTCAACGCGATGACTCTTATAAAAACAGAGATGTCTCAATATTTTTTTGACGCGTGTGTGAGTGATGGGAGACAAAGAATATCTTTCACATCTTCACCTAGTTTGTCAATTTTTGAAAGAAGTTTCAAGGAAAATTTCAAGTCATTCGAAGATCTTCGTCAGAAGGAATGGATTGATACCGAGAACCGGGGAAAAGATGATTTGAATAATGAATTAACGAATAGAATTCGAGCTCTAGACAAAGGATCTTCAATAGAAAAAGTTATTGAAAAAAAGAATAAATTATGCGATCACAGTAACAATATTTTCCTTAAAGGGTTTGATCCTCTTCTGAATAGAGAATTACGTGAAGGAGTTGCAATACCAAAATCACCTTGTGTTTTGACTGACGAGTATTCTCTATGGTGTAAACTTGAAAATGATTGGCAAACAGATGATGATTTAGGTTCAGGTAACTTTACTGGACCCCAACTCCGAGAATTTAAAAAAGAAAAACCTCTATTTTTAAAACTAATAAACAATGCATTCGATCTTATGAATGTATTCAGTGGAATTCGTTCCCTTAGAATAAAAAGTATAGATTGGATTGAAAAAAAGAATGAAAAATTTAGAAATGTGAAAAGTTTCGCAACACAACCAGATTTTCGTCGGAACCTAATATTAGGATCCATACGTGCTCGAAGGCGTAAAGCTTTATTACAAGAATCATTACAATCGGAAATGCATTCTCCATTTTTTTTGAGAATATTGAAAAAAACTACGTTTTCTTCTCCGGGCAAAATAGGTATAAATGTAAAACCGACTTTTGAACATCCTGAGAAGAAGATAAAAGGATTAATATCCTTTCTTTCGAAAAAGGTTTTTGCTATAAAAGCAGTAACAAAGGCTAATCGTCTCGCGACGGCAGAAAGATTTGATTTTCAACTTGCTCATTGGGCAAGAGGTTTTTTTTTAGTCAGCCAATTATATTTTAGAAAATATATAGTATTACCTATATTAATAATATTTAAAACTATTAGTTATCTATTGTTATTCCAAACTCAGGAATGGGCAGAGGATTGGAATGATTGGAATAAGGAATTTTTTATAGGATGCACTTATGATGGTACCGAAGTTTCGGTGAACGATTTACCATTTTCGTGGCTTAGAGACGGTCTTCAAATAAAAATTATAAATCCTTCTCATTTGAAGTGGCGTGATCCTGGATTCGAAACGAATTCATATAGTTTAGCAAAAAAAAGAAAAATTGATTATGGTTTTTTAACAGCCTTTGGATATCAAACCTATCTACCCTTTGGCAGTAGGAAAAAAAACCCTCCTTTCTTTAAGCCTTTAATTCGAGGATTGAAAAAAAGATGGAAAATAGATATTTTATCAGAAAAAATTACAGAAATCTTTAACAAGTTTTTTCCATTAAAAAAAAAATCAAATATTTATAAAAAAGATCTAACAATATTAGATACTCAGCCCAATAAAACTACGAATAATGATATATCTAGTTTTGAACCAGGTAATGAACACAGAACAAATTTTGGGATAAGTAGCAAAATAATTGATGAATTACCAATTGAAATTACAACTAAATGTAATGAAAATTTTTCATCAACAATTCCAGATCAATTTGGATATGAAGCTCGAACAAATATTGAAGAATTAAGAAGGGATTTCGTAGCCCCGGAAAGTAATCAGATTGAAGGAATCACTGAACAGACCCATTCTGATGAACTAGAAATTAATATTAATTCAAAAGAGAAGAATGGAGTATATCCTGGTAATGAGAAAGAACTGAGATCAAGAAAGATATCAATTCAAATTTCTCAAATAATTGTGAATTTTCACAGAAGAAGTATGGAATTGATCGAGGAATGGATCTTTTTAATCAAAATTTTATCAAAAAAAATGAATAGAAATTTTGTAGTTCTTCTTCATCTCATTTGGTTCAACATACAATTAAGAATGGGATTTACAAGAGATCTTTCAACAATTTATAAGAAAATAATATTTTTCATTTCTAAGTCAAAAACGAAGGATAATAAATTTTTCAATAAAGATTTAATTCTTTCTAGTAAAGAAATGGAATATTTCAAAGTTCATCCTAATCAGGATACGGGATTAATATCCCAAGCATATGTATTTCACAAAATATGGCAAATGAAAACAATGAATAAGTATTATCCAGTGGAATCATTAAGGTACCAGATATCAAATCTCTTTATTGAAGAAAATATTGAAGCTTTTTCGAATGAAGAGGGAATACTCAGTTCCAGGAAGCCACGGGATTTGGAAGAGAAGGACTGGAAGAAATGGTTACAATGTTTTCATCGATATAATGTACCTTTACGGATATGGCGTAAGATCGCACCACAGAGATGGAGAGATAAGGTTACTGAACACTGGCAAATAGAAAATTATTTTTCCGATAATTTTGATAAATATAAATCTTTACGTTCTTATAAAAAAAGGATTTATTCTAAACTCATTGCGGATCTGAAAGAAACGGGGAAACTTAATGAACGTTACAAATATAATCTTTTATCTTATAGTTATCTTGCTTCTATAGAAGATGCGGACATTGAAAGATTTCCAATATGGCAAGATGAAAAAAAAGAAATCGCATTTAATGATCGTATTCAAAAGATACGTAAATATATATTAGTCAATGATAGAAAGAAGAATGAATATAAAAGAATTGATAGGAAAAAAAACATTCATTTAAATTCTAATTTATATTCATGGCTATATCCAGAGATTCTAAAAAAATTTAACATTATAGAAATGTATGAATTTCTAACAACTTGTGACTTTAGTTTCATACACGAACCAAAGAGATCTCTTTTAAGGAAAGACAAAGACGATTATGCAAAAAAAAGATTACTTGAGAGAAGAGAATCTCATAAGTATATTGAGCGATGGAATTTGAAATCTGAAAAGATAGCAGAGAAAGCAGAAATAGCAGGAAATACAACGAATCTTCTTAATATCATTAAATTTGGAGTTGAAGGAGTCAATTTTCGGTCTCTCTATGAGAAGATTTTGAAAAATATAGTTTTATTTTATAACTATACTTGCATGGATGGTACAAATAAAATATTCAAAGATTTGGGACATCGTTTACCAGAAATATTATACGACGAGATTCTGATGTATAAAATGATAAGTATTCTATTAAATTTTAAAAGTAGATTTAGAAGAATATCTGATTTCATCCTTTTTAATGAATCTATGCTACGCGTAAAAGTTATTGAGAATAAAGAAAAAATAATTATTTCAGATTCATTTAATATCGAAGATATTTTACCTTCGAAACGTCGTATACAATTGGGAATATTGAATTCCTTATATTTAGAAGAAAATGGAAATCAAGGAGCAGAATTTAATTCTTGTTCCGGGGAGAATAGGCGCAACTACGAGGAACCAATAAAAGAAGATCGAAAATTTAACGCAAATGAAACTCAAATTATTAAACGGTTTCTTTGGTCCAGCTATCGATTGGAAGATCTGGGTTGTATGAATAGATTTCGGTTTAATACAAATGATGGAAGTCGATTCGCTATGTTAAGAATTTGTATGTATCCCTCAAAAAACAGTTGAGAAAAAAAGAAAAAAAATGTTTGCATTCTTTTTCATTCAGTATTTTTGATTATGAACAATTTTTATCATTGTTTATAGCATTCCATCAGGGTTTCTCCAAAAAAAATTTGGATTATATAGAAATTACGAACCTTTTTATTATTTATCCATCACTATTTGAAAGAATGTGCTATTTGCCACTGCTCAAATAAAATCTTGTTTATTTTATAACCTAAAAATGAATTTATTCAGTTTTTTAATAATATTTGGAAAGATTTTATTCTATTTTATAGACATCTTAAGATATTGAAAATCTTGCTCTTATTTTTGTAAAAAAAAAACTATTAATTAGCTACAATCCAAAAATTTTTATTTTTTTCCTCCAGCATATAATTAATTTAGGAGCAATTGTTGTTCCTATGGCTAAAAATATATTGATTCGTTCATCTTTGGTTCCCGAAAAACAAACAGGATCCGTTGAGTTTCAAATATCCCATTTAACTAATCGAATTTTGAAACCTACCTATCATTTAAAATTGCATGGCAAAGACTATTCATCTCAGAGAGGTTTGTGGAAAATCCCAGGAAAACGCGAACGTCTTTTGGCTCATCTATCTCAAAAAAATTCACTCTGTTACGAAAATTTGATTAATCAATTACGTATTCGCGGACTGAAAAAACGTTAATTTATCTTTTAGAATCTTTAGCTAAGCATCCACTGTAATTATATCAATATGAAGAATGAAAATTTCCTTATTCTTATTCATTTCTGGAATTATTCGAGGGGGAGCGGCATACGACCATGCTCACTACAAAGAGAGATCCCATGATAATAAGTATGGGCCCTCATCATCCATCAATGCATGGTGTTCTTCGACTTATTGTTACCTTAGATGGTGAAGATGTTACTGGTTGTGAACCCATATTAGGTTATTTACATAGAGGAATGGAAAAGATTGCTGAAAATAGAACAGTTGTCCAGTATCTTCCCTACGTCACACGATGGGATTATTTAGCTACTATGTTTGCAGAAGCTGTAACAGTAAATGCACCAGAAAGATTGACCAATATTCAGGTGCCTAAAAGAGCTAGTTATATAAGAATCATTATGCTAGAATTAAGTCGCATAGCTTCCCATTTGTTATGGCTCGGACCCTTTATGGCTGATATTGGTGCACAAACTCCTTCCTTCTATATCTTCAGGGAAAGAGAAATGATATATGATTTATTCGAAGCCGCAACTGGTATGCGAATGATGCATAATTATTTTCGTATCGGGGGAGTAGCCGCAGATCTACCTTACGGTTGGGTAGACAAATGTTTAGACTTTTGTGATTATTTCCTACCGAAGGTGGATGAATATGAAAGACTTATTACACGAAATCCTATCTTTTTGAAACGAGTTGAGGGAGTTGGTATTATTGGTAGAGAAGAAGCCATAAATTGGGGTTTATCAGGGCCTATGCCACGAGCTCCAGGAGTAAAATGGGATGTTCGTAAAGTTGATCATCATGAATGTTACGATGAGTTGGATTGGCAAATTCAATGGCAAAAAGATGGAGATTCATTAGCTCGTTATTTGGTACGAATCGGAGAAATGAGAGAATCCGTGAAAATAATCAAACAAGCTTTGGAAGTTATTCCAGGGGGACCTTTTGAAAATTTGGAAGCTCGACGGCTTGATCAAGTAAATAAATCAGATTGGAATGATTTTGATTATCGGTTCATTGGTAAAAAGCCCTCTCCCACTTTCAAGTTACCCAAAAATGAGCTTTATTTTAGAATTGAAGCTCCTAAAGGAGAATTAGGTATCTTTTTCATGGGAGACGATTCTTTCTTTCCTTGGAGATTCAAAATTCGCCCACCCGGTTTCCTCAATTTACAAATTCTTCCTCAACTATTAAAAGGAGTGAAATTGGCAGATATTATGACAATTCTAGGTAGTATAGATATTATCACGGGAGAGGTTGATCGTTGAAACGGTGGTTAATACAGATATTGAGGAACAAGCTATCAATCTATTCCATATATTAGGATTTCCAAGAGATTTATTCGGTTTTATATGGATTATCATCCCCATCATCACTCTCGTATTAGGAGTTACGATGGGAGTTCTAGTCATTATATGGCCTGAAAGAAAGATATCTGCAGGGATACAACAGCGTATTGGACCTGAATATACTGGCCCTTCGGGAATTATTCAAGCTCTGGCAGATGGAATAAAGCTACTATTGAAGGAAGATATTATTCCATCCAGGGGAGATTTATGGTTATTCAATATCGGACCGGCTGTTGTAATCATACCAGTTTTTCTAAGTTACTTAGTAATTCCTTTTGGCCACAACATTATTCTAGCTGATCTTGGTACAGGTGTTTTCTTTTGGATCGCTGTTTCAAGTATTGCTCTTCTCGGACCCCCCATGGCGGGATACGGATCAAATAATAAATATTCTTTCTCGGGTGGTCTTCGAGCCGCTGCTCAATCCATTAGTTATGAAATTCCTTTAGCTTTACGCGTGTCATCCATATCCCCACGTGTGATTCGTTGAAATACTAAACCTCTTTCACAAGAGAGTCAATTAAAAGAAAAGGATGAAATAGTTCTTCCTTTTATCCTAGAAAACTAGATAGTCATATGGGTGAGATCAAACAGCTTATTCATTTGCAGTAATAGGATCGAGTCCCATCCTCTATGTACGAGAGTGAAAGCATACGGAAATTGTGTACCCGGGTTTAAGATTAGTTATCGGGACCCGACAGCGGGGGCAAAAGATAAAATGTATGAAGTTATTACTATCATACTTAGATTAGGCAGGAGTAGATGGTCAGGAACACTAAGATACGCGAAAGATTAGTAGAAAAAGCATCTTTATATAGATATTCCCAATAATGGGATTAGGACTTGGCGTTGGTAGGGACGACCGAGTAGTACTTCCCCAGGACCCCGATCTGGAGTATATCCTTATCTACTAAACGAATGACTATCAGGAACGAAGTAATCCTTCATACAGTTCTCACCTCTCATAAATAAGCATGATTAAATTCTATCCTATAGAAAATATAAAATCTTCTTCTACTTAGAGACTTGAGTTAGCGCTAACAAAAAACTGTAAAGGCTGAGATAGATTCGAAAGCTTCTATTGTTATAGCAGACAGAATCTCATTGGTTCAATTGATTCTGAAAATTTATCATTAAATTTTTGTTTCTCGATAGCCATCGAGGAGCCGTATGAAGCTAAAGTCTCATGTACGGTTCTGGAATAGAGATGCTAACAGTGATGCTAACATCGACTATGATTATCCGACAGCTTGGGTACAGTTGATATAGTCGAGGCGCAGTCCAAATATGGTTTTCGGGGATGGAATTTGTGGCGTCAACCTATAGGTTCCGTAGCTTTTTTCATTCCTTCCCCGGCGGAATGTGAAAGATTGCCTTTTGATTTACCAGAAGCAGAGGAAGAATTGATAGCAGGTTATCAAACCGAGTACTCAGGTATAAAATTTGGCCTATTCTATGTTGCTTCTCATCCAAATCTATTAGCTTCTTCATTGTTCGTAACGGTTCTTTATTCGGGCGGATGGAACTTTTCTATCCCTTTCTTACCAGTTTTCGACCACTTAGAATTAAATTCAACTGATGGAACTGGTGAGGTTATCAATATTGCAATAGGAATTACTATTACATTAGCTAAAGCTTATTTATCTTTGTTCATTTCTATCATGGCAAGATGGACCTTACCCAGAGTAAGAATGGACCAATTATTGGATCTTGGTTGGAAATTTCTTTTGCCTGTCGCCCTGGGTAATTTATTATTAACAGCTTCTTTTCAACTTCTTTCACTATAATTTATTTATGTGAATAAGATTCTATAATAAACACATTTATAATTTATATATTTATTCAATCTTATGAGTTGGATAAAAAAAAATTGAATAATTTATTCGAGGGTATCTACCATATGTTTTCCATGGTGAATGGACTCCGGGATTATAGTCAACAAGCAATTCAAGCTGCGAGGTATATCGGTCGAGGTTTTATGGTGACCTTGGATCACATGAATCGTTTACCTATGACCATTCAATATCCCTACGAAAAATTAATTCCATCAGAGCGATTTCGTGGACGTATTCACTTTGAATTTGATAAATGTATTGCTTGTGAAGTATGTGTTCGTGTATGTCCAATTAATCTACCTGTTGTTGATTGGGAATTGAAAAGGAACATGAAAAAGAAACAATTGAAAAGTTACAGTATTGATTTTGGAGTTTGTATATTTTGTGGAAACTGTGTCGAGTATTGTCCCACGAACTGTTTGTCAATGACTGAAGAATATGAACTTTCGACCTATAATCGTCATGAATTAAATTATGATCAGATTGCTTTAGGACGTTTGCCTATATCAGTGATCAAAGATTCTACAATTCAAGCTATTCCAAGTTTAAATTATTTATCTAAGGGAGTTATGGAAGGACATCTTGATTCAAGAGATGTAACTGATTCTCACACCGAGTTCGATTGAGAAGCGGAAAAAAGGGGGGGGGTGGAAAAACAATACATATAGAGTTTCTTTCTGAATTAACTCAGAATATAATTATATAGAAACAGGGTAATTTTTTTTGAGTCAGTGAATAGGATCCTGAAAGAGAGGACTTTCGTTTATTGCAAACATGATCAATTTACCTGAACCAATTCATGAGGCTATTTTTGTCTCCTTAGAGTTAGGTCCCATATTAGGAGGTCCAGGAGTAGTATCGCTCACAAATATAGTTTATTCCGCTCCTCTTTCAGGGTCAGTTTTCGCTTGTATATCCCTTCCATATCTTTTACCGAATGCGGACTTTGTAGCTGCTGTGCAAATTTCGATTTATGTAGGAGCCGTAAATGTTTCAATTGTATCTGCTGTTACGTCAACGAATGAGCCACAATCTTTCCATCTTTCTACATACCGGACTGCAGGAGATGGAATTACTTTAGCACTTTGTATAAGTCTTTTTTTTCTACCGATTATTATGATCCTAGATACATCATGGTCCAGAGTATCCTTAATTGTATTACCAGGTGGGATCGTGGAAGAACCTTTAACAGATGACGTCCAACGTATTGGATCCCATTTATTAACCGATTCTTTGCTTCCATTTGAACCTCTTTCTATAGTTCTTTTGGTTGCTCTAGTAGGAGCTATTACTACGGCTCGCCGAGATAAAATGGTTAAACTGGAGGAGAGTGAGGTGTTACAGGCCAAAGATGATTTTTTCGTTTCATGAGTAGTGCTATAAAAACTTTTTTATACTTACTTAACTTTTATTTATACTTAAGAACCTTAGGATCCATAAGGAGTTAATTGATCATGCTTGAACATGCACTTATTCCAGGTGCTTTCCTATTCTGTATCGGCATTTACGGATTAATCACGAGTCGGAGTATGATCAGAGCACCTATGTGTCTCGAGTCAATTTTCAATGCAGTTAATGTAAATCTTGTCACATTTTCCAATTTTTTGGACATTCAACAAGTAAAAGGAGAGATCTTTTCCATCTCCATTGTAGCTATTGCAGCTGCTGAAGCAGCTATTGGATTAGCCATTGTTCTAACTATCTATCGTAACAGAAAATCAATTCGTATTGATCAATTCAATTTGTTAAAATGGTAATAAACAAATCTGGATATATTCTATTTTTTTTTTTTTTCTTCACCTTTTGAAAAGGATATATAAAGATCTGATATGTCATTCCAATTTATAAACAAAATAGAGATTATTTCATATAAAATTCATTTATTTGTTATGCTAGTGGTTAATATAAATGATTAAGTTGTATTAAGTAAAATCTAAAAAATTCGAATCGGTTTCATTCAGAATCGATAAAAAATCAAAATTGTATATTCCAAATATTCATTAATACAAAGATTCATCAAATGGATTTTATCGGTATAATATTGTCATTAGCAATACATCGGTAAAATCTTAGTAAATTTAAGGCTCATGGTATCTCCCGGTATTGTTGGAAATCGATAGATCCAATGGCACATTCAGTAAAGATTTATGATACATGTATTGGTTGTACCCAATGTGTAAGAGCTTGCCTCACGGATGTATCAGAAACGGTACCTTGGGATGGATGTAAGGCTAACCAGATTGCTCCTGCTCCCAGAACAGAAGACTGCGTAGGTTGTAAAAGGTGCGAATCCGCTTGTCCAACAGATTTTCTGAGTGTACGCGTTTATTTGGGATCCGAGACGACTCGCAGTATGGGTTTAGCTTACTGACCGATAGATACTATGGAAAAAGAATGGTTGGCTCTTTATGAAAGGTTTAATCTATTCTTCTAATAAATAGGAATTTGTACTCATTCAATAAAGACCCATACTCAAATCTTGGGAATGGGTTTTCTGTTCAAAATCTCTCTATCCCCATCACGAGCAACTATCCTTGGCTAACAATAATTGTTCCTTCACCTATACCCGCGGGTTCATCAATCCCATTATTCCCCTATAGGGGGAATAAGATTGTTCGATGGTATACTCCAGGCATTTGCTTGTCAGAGTTCCTTTTAATAACCTATATATTTTGTTATCATTTCAATTTTAATAATCCATTTATTTAATTGAAAGAAGATTATAATTGGATAAATCCTATTGATTTTCATTGGAGATTGGGGATTGATGGACTTTCCATTGGGCTTATTTCATCGACAGGATTCGTTACTACTTTAGCTACTTCAGCGGCTTGGCCAGTTACCCGAAGTCCACGATTATTTCATTTCTCGATGTTAGCAATGTACGGCGGCCAGGTAGGATCATCCGCTCCTCAAGATACTTCACTTTCCTTTTTTATGTGGGAGCCGGAACTAATTCCTGTTCACTTACCTTTGTCCATGTGGGGGGGAAAAAGGCGTCTATACGCAGCCACAAAATTTATTTTGTACACTGCAGGTGGTTCCATTTTTCTCCCAATAGGAGCTTTAACTATGAGTCTCTATGGATCTAATGAACCAACATTGGACTCTCAAAATTTAGCTAATAAATCCTATCCTATAGCATTAGAAATAGTCTTATACCTAAGCTTCCCCGTAGCTTATGCTGTGAAACTACCAATCTTTCCCTTACACACCTGGTTGCCAGATACTCATGGGGAAGCACATTATAGTACATGTATGCTTCCAGCTGGGATTCTCTTGAAAATGGGAGGATATGGACCAATTCGGATTAATATGGAATTATTGCCCCATGCCCATTCCATATTTTCCCCATGGTTAGTAATAGTAGGAGCAATTCAAATCGTTTATGCAGCTCCAATCCCTTTGAGTCAACGTAATTTAAAGAGAAGAATTGCTTATTCATCGGTATCTCATATGGGTTTCGTACCTATTGGTATTGGTTTTGTAACGGATATAGGCCTTAATGGAGCTATTCCACAGATGATTCCTCACGGATTAATTGGTGCTGCCCTCTTTTCTTCGGCAGGAACAAGTTATGATAGAATGCGTACCCTTTTCATTGACCAAATGGGGGGAATAGCTGTTTCAATGCCTAAAACATTCACCATGTTTAGTAGCTTTCCAGTGGCATCTCTCGCATTACCGGGCATGAGTGGCTTTATATCAGAATTAATGGTTTCTTTGGGAATGGTTGGTAGTCGAAACTACTCCTTTACTTCGAAAATAATTATTACCTTAATAGAAGCAATTGGAATAATCTTAACCCCTATTTACTCGTTGCCCATGTTACGTCAAATTTTTTATGGATATAAGGTTTCTAATGTTCCGATTTCCCACATCATGGATTCTGGACCACGAGAGATTTTCATTCTAATTTGCTTATTGTTGCCTATAATAGGCATTGGTTTTTATCCCGATCTGGTCTTACCCTTGTGGAACAGCAAGGTGGATTTTATTCTATCCTGGGATCTCCGGAAGCGGTAGTTAAGAGTTTGATTATTTCTGAGTAATAAATACAGATTATAAAAATCACTATTTGATTTTCACAATTATTTCAAATAGTGATTTTTACAATTTTATAGAATCTCGAAAATTCTTTTGATCGACGAAACAAAGCAAAGTGTACTTTAAATCACATCCTGGATTAACTTAACCATCCATGGCTGTGTAAACCTTTTCCTGAGGGATTAACTCCTAAGTAACGAATCCGAGTTGTGGAAAACCCCGAGGAAGCTGCAATTGCTGGTTCTTTACCTCGCCAACTCTTAGTTACTCTAGTATGCATATAAGTTGCAAACATAAGCCAAGTGATTGAAGCCCAAGTCTCTTTGGGATCCCAGTTCCAATAATATCCCCATGCTTCATTAGCCCACACTGCTCCGGAAAGAATACCTAAGGTTAAAAAGGGAGAGCCTAGACTAGTAATTCGATAACTCCAATGATCTGATTGTTAAGTCAATTGGTCTTCACGAGAATTTATAGATAACAGAAAGGGAGTGTTTGGTGAATCACACTCTCCCCGCTCATCGCTCTTTTCTGAGGAGGACCAGATGGATGAGTCTATACTGGAAGTAATTTTTGGGATATCCATATTCTTTTTTGATGTAATGACCGAAGGAGCTATTGCTAATAGGGACCCACGTGAAAGAGTTGCGTAACTGAACATCATCATACTTACATGCATCATTAACCGATGAGATTGTAGAGCAGGCACTAGGGCTGTGGATTGCTGCATTTCTCTGGGAACACTTGAAGTAGCAGAACCATGAGTTAACATAGCACTTGGTGCAGTAATTGTACCCAACCAATCATTCTGGCTCCGAATCAGAACCGTATGAATTAAACGGAAACTCCGTGAAGGAAACATAGGTGACTCATATGAGTTACTTAATGGTGAATGCCCGGGGTAAAGCCAACGAGTTGATAGAAATCCTGTTATACGAATAAAAGTAATTATCACACTTCTTCGGCCTAAATTGCTCAGTTTCTTGTTCCTCATATAGACCAATTTTCCCCAATAGGGAAGGGTGACGGAAAAAAGGAGAAAGAAAGATGTGTGAGCTAATATATGTTCCAAGGTTCTGAGTATCGTAATAATTTAAATTTTTTACATTACATTATTATTCTGGAATGAACTAATTAAAAAATTTCATTTCATAGATTGATTTATTATAAAAAAAAATATATGTTATATATATATATATAAATATAAGATGACTAGATCTCAAATTCCAAATGTAATAAAAATCTTAATTTAATGAAGAATCAATCTATTTTTACTTCATAGGTGCAAAGAAAAGATGCCGCCACTCGGATTCGAACCGAGATGCTTTAGCACTGCTTCCTAAGAGCAGCGTGTCTACCAATTTCACCATGGCGGCTCGTCGTAGAACATAATAGCATGCTTTATACTAAAATGTCAAATAACATTATAATTAAATTATATGGTAATCTTAAATATAAACTTCGCTAATTAGGATATTATAATGAATTATTCTGTTGTAACGGAGCATAGCGCAGCTAGGTAGCGTATCATCTTGGGGTGATGGAGGTCGTGGGTTCAAATCCCGCTGCTCCGAGAATAATCTTTTCGTTGGGCTTCATAACAGAATGAACATATTTTATTTTGGTGGAGAAGAAGGAAAAAGAAAAGCTATTTTGGATTTATAAAGGGAGAAGTATAGAAAAGGATCTTCATATCAAATATTCTTATCTTATTGAAGAAAAAAATTATATTATTATATATATATATATATATATATAATAATAATATATAGTTATAGTTTAATAAAATTCATAAATTCGTAAATTAAACTATTATTTTTTTTTTTTTTTTATAGAAGAATTATTCTTTTCCATACACAGGAGCATTTTCTTCAAAAGATACAGTATCTTTATCTATATCTATGTCGTAATTCATCTGATTTATAAATGGATTCAATTTCAGATTATTTGGATTTTATTTTGTTATATAGTAAAAACTATTGGAACGACCAGTTGAAATAGATTGAGCTAGAGGAAAAGCTTTTACCGCAGCCCGATTAGCTTTTTCTGTCCATACAGTTTTACGACTTTTCTTTTTTGATTTAGAAGTACGCTTCTTTGGGACCGCCATAACGAGCCTCTATATATATGTATATTCTTGCAGAAACATGTATAGTTTGTGTATAGTCTTTTTTTTTTTTTTATAATTGAAGGATTTACGCTTAGAAAATAAATGCTTCCAATAATCTTGATATTGAGAATCGTATCATATGAATAATTAATTTATTCATATAAATCTTTCCCATTTAGACAGATGGAATCCACTACAAATCGAACCAAATTTTGTCGATGTCCTAATTTACGTCATGTTTTCTTTCCAGAACGCTTTTTATGAATGGTAATTCTGTTTTCAAGACGGGACTGCAGAATTCTTCCTTTCACTACTGCACCTGCCAACCAGGGATGTCCAAGATTTATGGTAGATTCATGATAAATTATTAATACTCGATAGATTAGTATTTTAGTATTTGGGCTCGAGAGATTTGGTTTCAATGATGTGGAATGACGAACATCATAAAATCTTCCTGGTTCCACTCGGATTTGTTCACCTCCGGTTTCAATTACTGCGTATGCATTCATTACAAAATTGGATTTATAAATAGGAAATGGTTATAGATTGGAAAATCGAAATTAAATGTTAGTAACTGGAGTAGAACAAGCAAATATTTCCAATTGTTCCATCCTTCATCAAGTTTCGCTACGAACAACTAATTTTCTGATAGAAATGGAAAATATCTCTTGATTAGGAAGATACGTGTAAAATCTCATTACTTTATAATAACTCATTACTTTATAATAAGAGAAATTTTTTTAGTAATATTTCAGTTGTTTTTTAAATGAAGAAGAATCGATTTTATTGATCCAAATTTCATTCGAATAAAGATTTTGAATAAATGGGATATAATTTCATCATTCACTTATTCCCTTTTTTCTTCCTCTATATTGTAAATTATAAACCAAAAATGAAATAGTTTCATTCTCGAGAGAATCTTCTATGAAACTAATATATCATGCTTGGATGGTGCCTTTATTTCCACTTATATCCTCCATTCTAATAGGATTGGGATTGTTTTTCTTTCCAAAGGCAACCAAAAATCTTCGTCGTATATATGCTATTATCAGCATTTCACTGCTAGGCACAGCTATGTTCATTCCTCCCCGTCTTTCTTGGCAACAAATTACTGATAATTCCATTTATCGATACTTATGGTCTTGGATTCACAATAAAAATGTTACTTTGGAAGTAGGTTATTTGATTGATCCACTCACTCCCATTATGCCAGTACCAATTACTACTATAGGAGTTATGGTTACGATTCACAGTGACAGTCATATGTCTCATGACCAAGGATATCTAAGGTTCTTCGCTTATCCCAGTCTCTCCAATGCCCCCATGCCAGGATTGGTTCTTAGTCCCAATTTAATACAAATTTATATCTTTCGGGAATTAGTAGGAATGTGCCCTTATTCATTAATAGGTTTTCGGTTCACTCGACCTAATGCAGCTAATGCTCGTCAAAAAGCTTCTATAACTAATCGTGTAGGAGATTCCGGATCATCATTGGGAATCTCAGGTTCCTATCGGATAACAGGCAGTTCCGAATTTGAAGATTTATCTGAATTATTCAATAAGTCGCTCGCCAATCATGAAGTTAGTTTATTTTTCGCTACCTTCTGTGCTCTTTCCCCATTCCCAGGTTCAGTAGCTAAATCCGCGCAATTTCCACTTCATGTATGGTTGCCTGATGCTATGGAAGGACCCACTCCTATTTCAGCCCCTATTCATGCTGCTACTATGGTAGCAGCGGGAATCTTTCTCGTGGCTCGAATGTTCCCGCTCTTCGAAGCTTTACCCCTTATGATGAGCCTAATCTCTCGGATAGGTGGAATAACAGCTCTATTAGGAGCTACTATAGCTCTTGCTCAAAAAGATCTTAAAAGAGTCTTAGCTTATTCTACAATGTCCCAATTAGGTTACATTATGTTAGCTCCAGGTATAGGTTCTTACCGAGCTGCTCTGTTCCATCTTATTACGCATGCTTATTCTAAGGCTCTATCATTTCCTGGATCCGGATCGGTCATTCATTCTATGGAACCTATTGTTGGATATTGTCCCGATAAAAGCCAAAATATGGCTTTTATGGGTGGCTTGAGAAAATACATGCCAATTACAGGAACCACTTTTCTTCTAGGCACACTCTCTCCTTGCGGTATTCCACCTTTTGCTTGTTTTCGGTCCAAAGATGAGATTCTTACCGATAGTCGGTTATACTTTCCCATTCTCGGGTGGATGGCTTGGTTTATAGCAGGACTAACTGGATTCTATATGTTCCGTATGTATTTCCCCACTCCCGAAGGAGATTTTCGTGCCAACCCATCCAACAAACATTCTATTTCTCCTTCTGTTTCTATATGGGAGGAAAATCAAATTAGAACCTCTGGTAAGGGAATGGATTTTGCGTTGTCACTCGTACAAAATAAAAAGGATTCGAAAGAATTAGAATTATTTAATCCTCTAGAGAATATTGAAGAATCTGGTGATGAAGAGATGGAGATTTCTGTTTCGACTCATTATTCTCAGAAAGAATATCCTTTATATCCCAAGGAATCAAATAATATAATGTTATTTCCCTTACTCGTGCCAACAATACCCACTTTGTTCATTGGATTTATAGGAGTTCCCCTTTCTAAAGAAAAAATGGGTTTTGATTTATTATCCTATTGGCTGGATCCATCATTGAGTTATTCTCATAAAATGGATTCTGAAGAATTCTGGATAAATGCAACTACTTCGGTTGGTACAGCATTTTTGGGAATATTTATTGCTCTTATTCTTTACGGACCTCTCTTTCTCTCGCGGAACCTACAAAAAGAGACGGATCCTCAATCAGAAGGAATTTTAGGTTATTTTCCAAGTTTCTTATACAATTGGTCGTATTCCCGAGGTTATATAGATGGATATTACAATACGGTATTTGTTTGAGGTACACGAACATTAGCTGAAATAATTTCTTTTCTTGATCAACGGATCCTCGATGGAATTGTCAATGGCGTCGGTATCTCAAGTTTTTTCGGAGGGGAAGTATTGAGATATGGAGAAGGAGGAAGAATATCTTATTATTCATTCGGATTAATACCAGGTATGTTCATATTATTAATAATATAATGGTGAAATATGACTTTAATCTTCATATTTAAAATTAGAATCTATTTTTTATCCATTGGTCAAGCTTAAAGAAAGATTTCTAAAAGATAAAAAGATAATAAAATAAAATCAAGGATTGATATTGATTAAGTAGGTATAATTTCAAGAATTGGAGTAGTAACGGTGCACTGATATGGATTCCCTCACTTTCTCAAGCAATATTCATTACCTCATGAATTTGCTTTTTTTTTTACTAATATATATATATATTAGAGCATTAGTCCGAAATTGGGATAGATATCTACGGTCCGAATAGATTATGTATGATAATTTAATTATAATATTGAAGGCTATGTTATCGCATATAAATATATATTTGTTTTGTCATTTGTTAGTGAATAAAGAATATTGTGTTATTAATTCGTTAAAGAAATATTTTTATATCTTCAAATTCTGGTGATTCATCAATATCTCTAGATTCGGACCATCCGGGGAATACTCCAAGCATAGGAATGATACAGAATTATAAGATTATTATAGTATATTCATTATTATCTATATACATATGAAAAAAGTACTTTAGTACCTATCTTAAGGTCGTTCAGTTTTATTTCCGAGATACCAATATACTTGTCCCTTTGGAAAGACGAATACCTCCATTCATTCACTGCCTTCAATACTTTATATGAATTACGATGAGATATATCAATAACGAGATATATATGTATATTTCGTTATTGATATGTATAACAAAGCGAAAAGTATTCACTTCCGTACACATATACGGACCACACTAGTATTGTTCCTTCCCTTCATACATAAATAAAAATATTCAAGAATAATAAACTCATTAATAAAATCTTTTATATAATATTTTTACTGATTAATAAGTTTCTTCTGTTTAGATTCTCCAAATATTCCGGAAATTCAGAGATTGTATTACATTCTTAAATTATTTATCCCTTTTCACTAAGCTGGTCCAACCAAAATCTTCTAAACCATTGTTACGTCGTAATGAACGAGTAACAAGTTCAATAATATCTCTTGCATTGGTGAACCCATGAATTTGAGCAAAGGTAAATTCGACTGACCACTTGGTATTAATTTTTCTTGCTTCCAATGGATTAGCGTGAGCCATCCCAGTGATGGCTAAGTCAGGTTGTAACTCACGCATACGTTGTATCTGATTATAATTATCTGGTTTCTCTACAATTCGTGGCATGGGAACACACATGTTCCCACACGTATTCTGTAAAAATGCTAATTCAGCAGCTTGGTATCGTTTATCCATATATGGAATACCAATTTCATAAACAATCATTCCACACCTAATTAGGAATCGTGCTAGAGATACTTCTAGAAGATTGTCTCCCATAAAAAATACGGATTTTCCGCGTACTAAATTGAGATAATCTTCCAAGCTTTCCCACACTTGTCCCTCCCTTTCCCCTAAGCCCCGAGGTTCAATGTCAAACACAGAACAAATCTTTTCAATCCAAGCACGTGTTCCATCGGGACCGATAGGAAAAGGCGCTCCAATCAATCTGCATTTCCGACGTCGCATTAAAGTTGTTGCTGTACGACTCAAAAATGGATTAACACCACAAACGTAAACTCCATTGCCTAATAATGGAAGATTATTATATTTTTGAGCAGGTAACCAACCTGATACCTGAATAGATTGGCGTTTCAATTCTAAACCAAGTTGAAAAGCAACGCTCGAAGGTAGGGATCCAAAGAGAACTAAAGGAGGATTCTTCTTAGGATTCATAATAGGTTCGAGAGTCTCTTCCTTATTCCCGGAAAAGAAAAAAGAATCTTGTGAAGCTTGATTCTGTACGGTTTGGTTTCGTTCATCACCTAATAAATAGGAATTTCGTTCGGCACAACGATGTACCATAGCAGCTAGTACAGTATCTTCTCCCTGAGTGAAGGCATAATCTAGTCCATTTGCTCTCGCTACTATAACTGGTATCCCGATTTCATTTTCCAGTTCTGGTGCCATGCCCTCCAAATCCATCTTTATTATTTCCGTGGTACAAGTACCAATCCATATAATAACACTAGGATTTCTATTTTTTATTATTTGAGAACAAAGTCTTTTTAACTCTTCATAATCATTTAATTGAGCTGAAATATCTCCTTCTTCCAATTCTGCCATAGCATAACGGGGTTCCGCGAAGATCATAACTCCGAGGGCATTTTGCAGGAAATAACCACATGTTTTTGTACCTACCACCAGAAAAAAACTATCTTCAATTTTTTGATATAACCAAGCTACACAGCTAATGGGACAAAAAGTATGATAGTTACCCGTTTCGCATTCAAAAGTGAGAGTTTCAGATGTTTTCACTGACATAGATATATTTCTTTGATTAATGAACAAAATAATTTAAGTTTTAAATTATTATCATAGAATCAAGCGAATTCTCTCGATCGTTTTTCTCTTCCCTATTCCCGATAGGATTTGAATAAAAATCGGAAAGTAAACTAAATAATTCTCGATCGGAAACTTCTTTCGGTACAATTCCTTCTGGTTTAGATAATATTTGGTCCGCTATATTTGAATAAAAATCACAAACATAGTTAAGAGAGGGCTGAGATTCAACCATTTCGAATAATGTTTTACCCCTCACTCTAGATACTCGGATATGTTCAATGAGGGGTAATACTTCTAATACGGGCATTGAACAAGCTTCTACATATTTATCAATAAGATCTCTTTCCGATGTGCGATTTCCTACCAAGCCCGCCGGCCGAAGTGGGTGTGTACGCGCCTTTTCCCCAACAGAAGCAGCAATACGATTAGTTGCAAATAATGCGTCAAATCCATTATCTGTAATTATAATGCAAAAATCCGCATAATTTAATGGAGAAGCAAAACCTCCACAGACTACATCACCTAATACATCAAATGAAATAATATCATATTCATAAGAAGCGTTTAATTCCTTCAACAATTTAACAGTCTCTCCTACTGCATATCCTCCACACCCAGCTCCTGCGGGTGGTCCTCCCGCTTCCACGCAATCAACCCCCCCATAACCTTTATAAATTACGTCTTCGGGCCAAACATCTTCATAATGATAATCCTTGGATTGTGAAGTATCTATAATGGTAGGTATCAAAAATCCTGTAAGGGTAAAAGTACTATCGTGTTTAGGATCACATCCAATTTGTGAAACTCGTTTACCACGTCTTGCTGAAGCAATTGGAATATTGCAACTTGTCGTTGATTTACCGATTCCACCTTTCCCATGAACTGCCACTTTCGTTTTGAAAATATCCTATTTTTTTAATTTATTTTTATCTTTTATTAATTGAATATTCTTCTTAAGTTAAGCGACTATTCTTGTAGCTTTCTCATAATTCATAGTCAATATTATGATAATTAATTCTCGATATTGATTTCCCCACTTCCTTGATGCCTACTATCTCATGGAGAGACATAACCAACTTTGCAGAGACGACCTAGCCTACACGGAGGTAAATGAAGCGCCTTCTTTACTTTACAAAATCTTTTTGTTTCTGAGTTCGATTTGGAAATTTCTTTTAAGTAAAGTTTCAATTTCCTTTTGAAAAATATTTCTATCCTTCAGAAGCATTTTCATTATATTACTCAATGACATTCTGTTAGATAGAAATAAATTTGATAAATATTTATAACTTTCAAAAAGAGTACTATGAATGAAAGTATATAATAAACTATTTACGTCAAGCCATTCTTTGTAATTATTTAATGATTCGAGACGAGTAAAAAACAAATCATTCTTTGACGAAGATTCAATCAACCAGGGTTCATACAAAATTTCGGAGTGTTTTCCGTATACATATTCGAGTAGGACACCAAAATTTCGTTCGAATTTACTTTTCAATTTACTTTTGCTATTTATTTCCTCTTCTTTTTCCTCTTCTTTTTCCTCTTCTTTTTCCTCTTCTTCTTCCTCTTCTTCTTCTTCTTCTTCTTCTTCTTCTTCCTCTTCATAATAAACAGAAAAGTCTCTGAAATCTCTTCTCACCTTTAAAACTTTCAATTTTTCTTCGTAAATAATATAAAGCTGTTTTATCGTTTCTTTATCCATAAAAAACTCTCGAAGTGAAAATAAAACAGGGGGATTTTTTTCAAATATTGATAAATATGTGGGATCCCAAACAAATCGTTTTCTAATAAATAACAACGGTTCATAAGATAATTGATATTTCGTCGATGGAGGGATCTCAACAGATTGTTCTTTAAATAAAACCTCTTCCATTTGGAACTCTATTATCTCTAAGATTTTTAGTGATTTTTCATATGAGAACCTCTTATAACCATAACGAAAAGATTTGAAATATAAACGCGGTTTTATTATATTCTTTCCATATCCATACAGTGCTGCTATTTCAGATTCAAATTGAAAGAAGTTATCCGGTATTCCTATCCAATATAAGTTATCGCAAAAAAAATCGAGACGCCGTTTACTGAAACTAAAAGCTGTATCGGTCACCATTCCGTGTCTTCTCACCGCCCTCCTGTATGAAAAAGTATAAAATTTTTGCATCTGCATTATAATCATAGAAACTCTTGTTTCAGGATGAGAAGCAAATCTTACTTTATTATTGATTTCATTATTAATAGAATTTTGTTGATATGTTTTCAACCACGGAAATTCTACCAAAAGATTTTCTGAAAAAGAACAGACTGTTTCGAAAGAATTTTCATATTCATTCTCGAAAAAGATTGAATTTTCTTCTTTATCTTCCGATATAAACCAAGAATCTCGAGCTGCTAATCCAGCTAAGTACCCCAGAATATATAATAGTATAGTAAATTCTTTTATAGCGTTTTCGGTAATAGAAGATTCTAAATATTTAAACAAATCGTTAAAATTGCTTTTCAAAAAAATGTCAGTAAAATTACCTTCACATAGAGGGCTCGTTTTAATACTTCTTATAACTATGTTCTCAATAGCCTTTCCTACTTTATAAAGATGTTTTTCATAATTTTGACTAGTATCTATATATTTTTCGCAATAGAAAAAACTATCAACAAAAGCTTTGTAAAAAACGTTATTGGGAATGATTTGTCCATAGAAAAAAGCTCTGATTTTATTATTGCAGAAAACCCATTCATCGCGGGAAATACCGAATAATAAAAATGTATTAGCAATTGATTCTAGATGTCGTAATGCATAATAAGAGAAGGTTCCATATCCAAACTCATTGAGAAAGGACCAATCAAGATTCTCTAGACGATCTAGATGAGAAGAACATTTGCTGCGTATGGGAATAGGAAATCCTTTCTGCCGCCGTTCTGAGATACTAAGCATTTGAACATTTATTAATCTATCTAATCGATTTGGACATATTAAAGATGGATCCATTCTTTCGGGAAGATGAGTTGAACCAATAACAATCATACTTCTAGTAGTATTATTGGCAATCTCGATGAAAGAAATTAATAATAAATGTAATTGACGTGATAATACTTCAACACTAGGTTTAGTAGGTTCTAGTTGAGTTTTAACTATGATATCATTCACTTCATGAATATTTTTGATCCATATTATGGAAGGGGACATTTTTTTCGCTGCTTCCAAGACAGAGATTAATCGGCACAGAATTATCATAAAAAGTGTCATCTCATTCTCTATAATGTAATGATCACATCTATATGAATAATCCTCTTTATATAAATATTGCATAGATATTTGTATTAAAGAAACACAAGAGTCTACTGCTAGCTCCTCTATTAAATATGATGATCTTTCTATTTCCGTTTCCGTGGTACTTATTAGTAGAATCCCCTTGGAAAGGGATAATCCTAATTCAAATGGAACAGAAATCATTTTTCTATATTTAAGATTCGACAAAGTCATTCTTTGCTGAAGCGCGAGGAAATTATGAGATTCCGCTGAATCAAATTGATTAAGCGGGTAATTCATTAGATCCTTTTTATAGCTTTCAGCCAAATATACTAAATAATAAAACCCTTCTTTATTAGTAATCTTATAACCAAAATAATTATTCAACGAATTACGATAAGTAGTATTCAATCCATACTGAAAAACCCTTTTTTCTGTTATTAGGGACTGGATCAATAATTCTTTCTCTATCGAAAAAGTGTCCGAGCTTTCATTATTATTTAACCATACTTTAATTTTTTCAGTTGTGGATAAATCTTCATTAAGCTCTTTCCAAAAGTATTTGATATTTATCATAAAATAGTAGAAGCCATTTATTCTTATCCTTATCCTTATAAAATTATATATATATATATATTTGTTTCTTCTATTAAACAAATAATGGAATATTCGATGAGGGAATATCAAATGAGAAAATAATATCAAATAATATAATATCCAATTAAGGAATGCCGAATAATATAATACCCAAGGATAAAGATATTTTGAATGATGATATATCGTATCAAAATGAGGATACATAAACGCATCCAAACGATATTTTTGTAAAGAATTTGTTAAGTATTCAAATATTCTGAAGCGTCTCCATAGGTCAATATGGTCCGAGTTTTCAGAGAGTAAGAGAACAAGGATAAACAAAATTATTATTAAATATTCATCATTCCAATGAGTTATTAATGAGCTTCTGAATTTAAAATTAAATAATGGGTTGTTGTTTGGTTGATCACCAATTCCTATTTCAATTCTTATTTTTCCTACATTTTCAGTATGTGAAATATGATCATTGTTTAATATCCTTGAAAATGCTTCTGAAAAGAATATATTATAAAAGTACTTCCACCATTCACGAGTAAAAAACCACAGCATATAAGGTTCGAGTAATTTATATTTTTTAGAAACATTCTCTTTTTGAGATATCACATACATTTTCGTTTCTCTAACTAATTCCTTTAGATGTGGTGAAAAAATTGAGAAAGAAATAATTTCATTTTTTCCGAAGGAATTGAAGAAATTCAAGTTGGTTCTTCCCCTATCCATAACCTCGTTTTCAATCCCGTTTCTCGAATCTTCCATTAAAATATCTCTTCCAAAAAATTCATTGACCTGATAAAGCATCCCATCGGTTCTACTCCGAATTCTTCCAAAAATCTCAGAGAGCACATTATTTTCGTAAGATTTACTTTGAATAAGACTCAGTTTCGGTTTTAAAGTCCTTTTATTCAAGAAAACATCAAACTCCTTTGTAGCGAAAATTGACTGGTAATAGTAATTAATCTCGAAATTTACTATTTGTTTTTCCGTTAAAGGTGCTATAATAGGAAAGTTTCTAATAGAGTCAATATTTCTTTTTCCACGAATAAATGAATTAGTTTCAGTTAATGAATTTAATTTATATAAATTATAAACAAATGCAAATAATTGATCACAACTTCTTTTTGGATACTCAGGGGAATAAATCTTAGATATCTGTGACCGAATAATTGAAAAAATTTCCTTTTTCAAGAGAAAAGATATTATTTCAACGATAGATGAAGGAGATATATATATAGGTAAAATATTTAAGAATTGTTCATATGTAAGATCATAGTTTTGAATAGGATTTTTCTTCGCATTGCGGAGGAAGAAGAAAGACCATCTCTTATTGGGATCCAACTGGAGATGATTCAAATAATCCGAAAACTCTAATGTATTTGCCTCATGAAAACAGGTTCTCAGGGAACTCCCATTAAATAGTTTCACGGGATTCAAATTGTCTTGATTCTTAAATATGGAAAAAGAAGCGTTATCAAATGGTTCTATGCAATCAATATCATTGTTGAGTTCGTTGTGGAATACATCAATGATAATTTGATCTACTGATATCCCATTCGGAAACGAGGGTGCTATCGATTTTTCATCGATCAAAAATTCAAATTCTAATTCACGATTATCTAAAATATTTCTTTTTGAATAAATACTTTTAGTATCAATGAATTTTGACAAAGAACTCAATGTATAAAAAAGATCTTTGAACTTATAAATCAGAAACTCAAACACCTTTATAAAGTTTTCACGAATTAAAAAAAACTTAAAGCAATTATTATTAAGTTTCACATATCGATTACTCGAATTTTCATTAACGAAAGAGCTCACTTCATTGTATACTATTCCAAAAAAGTTATTTTTAGAAGAAACAAAATTCTTTAGAAATTCTGTTAAATTCCCAGTTTTATTGGACCATTCACATACATACATGTTCCAATTGACATATTTATTGCCTTTATAAACCTTAGAATAATTAAAACATTTTTTTCCAGTTTCTCTCCAATTAAATAAATGTCGGTTAATTGTATTCCTTGCGATATTACCCAAACCTTCATTTTCTATCCAAAGTACATAAATTTGATTCTTTAAAAGAGAGTATGATTTTTTTATTAAATATAATCTATTTAATAATTTTTTAAAATGTATATTAATTTCATTTTTAATTAATTTATTAGTTTCGCTATCTGCTATATGAGATCTTTCTAAGCTTTCCCTAAAATAAGTTTTTATCAATTTTTCCCGAATGATCCAAGGTAGATTTTCATTATTCTCACTAGTAATACCTTTATTTGGTGAAATACATGATAAAAAAGACGAATTTCTATCGTTTAACCTATTCTTGTCATTGGATAATAATAATAATATATATATTTCATTATAAAATTCTTCCATTATATGATTTACATGAAAAATAAGCTTCTTATAACTATGATCACAAAACTCATTAGGTTCGGGTTTGGTAATTAATAAAGCGAAACGATCTATTATTGTTATCAATGATTCGGATCGGAAAAAATTGTAGAATATATTTATATATTGTTCATTATCTTCGCACAAAGACCGAAACGGATAAATAATATTCCAACGTGTACTACGATTCACAGATATAATCAAATCCAATATATTTATATCACATTTATTCCTTCGAGTAATTTTAGGTCCAGCATCCAGAAGAAC